AGAACCCATATCAATTAGTTATGTCTAAATTTTTTCATTAGGAAAACACAAATTGAGATTCAAATACAAAAAGCATGCATCAATTTACAGTTAGTGGCCAATAGTTAAGGGTTCAAATTTGTCATAAATTTTGGCTTGTGTGACCGAAAAGCCACACTTTCTTTTTCATTTAAAATAGAAAAAGGAGAAGCGTGGAGGCTTTCTTTTAGTAAAGAACTAAAAGAAAACAAAATGCAAGTACAATAAAAAAATAAGTTAACCAACCCCCAAAAACCAATAAATGAAAAAATTGCATTTTGTTTTCTTTGGGCGACATGGCCGAGTGGTAAGGCGGGGGACTGCAAATCCTTTTTCCCCAGTTCAAATCTGGGTGTCGCCTGATCAACAAAATAAGAAAAATCTCCTATTCTGTTCTGCTGATCTAACTCTTTTGTTAATAGAACCGGCTTAATTCTTCCCCAGCATAAGCAGAGGAAAAGTACTTTTGAAGAGATAATTGTAATTTTTTATAAATAGAAATTTATTTCGTTGATTAGTTCATCACTAGTGTTGAGTCAGAATCCCCTTTTGACTATGCGCTATTGATTTCACTATTATTAGTGAGCAAAAAGAGAATAATTTCTTCATATTCATAGAAATAGGGGACATAATTCACATGGATATAGTAAGTCTCGCTTGGGCTGCTTTAATGGTAGTCTTTACGTTTTCGCTTTCACTCGTAGTATGGGGAAGAAGTGGACTCTAGAGGTACTATTAATTTAGTTGAGGAATAAAACTCTACCAATAGTTTTATAGATCATTCTGAAAAGTTTTTTTAACAATTTTAAATAAACATATATTCATTTCGAAAGTCCGTTGGATTCTAGTGGAATTAATGGATTATCTAAATAAGACTCTTTCAATTTCAATTAAAGAGAGATTTTACTCATTCTCACTAATTTTTTCGAAATTTTCTATTTCAACGATAGGTTCTTAATAGAATTATAGATAGACAATGAGGAAGGTCTAATTTTGATTTTTTATTTGTTTTACTGCTTACTGTTCAAAAGCCGTTCTAGTAAATATCTACTTTGCCTTAGGAGAGCCCCATATTGGACATTTATCGCTTCTTTTATTTTTTTTTTTTTTAGATTCCTATAGAACTCAGGTCCGGAACTCCTCTTAGTAACTCAATCAATTATCTCTTTCAAATACTAAAAAACGACTTGATTTTTTCCCGTATTGATCTTACTTTTTCAATAGATATAGAGATTCATATTGAAAAAAATACGAAAGAAAAAAAAAATATGAAGAATTAGAACAAAGTTTTTTGTTCAATTGGAACAAATAGATGTAGCAAAGAAAAAAATAGAATTAGGTACTATGTACATTCTATAGATGTAATTGATATCTAAATATAGGAAGATCGATCCATCCTATTGTAATATTGTAGATTGATCCATATTAAGTTTGTATTATTATTAGAGTACAACTTGAGTAGCATTTTATACACTAGAGAGAACCCTTTTTTTACACTACAATAAAACGATGATAGTATATGGTAGAAAGAAATATTCATATATTTCTTTCTACCATATACTATCGGATCGCATAAAATACTGCCGATTCTCGTCCGCACATTTCATTTAAGACGCGGGGTTTGAATCCTTTTCATGAGAAGTCAGATTTCTGTCAAATTTATTAATCATTTTTACTTTGATTTTGACTGACAGTTTTTACGTAAATGATAAGTAGAAATGCAGTAGGCACGAGAACGAACAATGCAGTAGCAATAAATGCAAGAATATTTACTTCCATAATTTAATCTTTTTTTATTTTAATTTTACAATAATTTGGGATTTAATCCCATAGAGATGATAAATCTTTTGTCTGTAAATTCAATAGATGAATTCCCTCCCGACGGTATTCAATCGAATCAATAACATAAATAACAATATCTGAGCTATCAAATAAACTCATCTTGAGAATTGAGTAGTATACCATTTTATCCGCATCGAATCAACTAAAAAATGGGATTCCTGATCCAATCAAGAATTTTTTTTACTGTTCCATTCTTTCTTTTCGCTAACCTACCCTACGCCTTTCTTGTATCATTATCCGATGATACTGACCCTTTCACTTCCGTTAGCCACAAACCAAAATAAACAATAGGGGTGAAATGGAAAAAGAACGAAGTTAAGCTCTAACCTCTTTTTTTTAATGATCTAATTTTCTTTGAAAACAAAGACATGTGATAAAGATGAATCCCAGTAGAAAGTATCTAATATTCCACTAATAGTAGCCTTTTTGATGGCGGCGGGACTACGAAAATACAATAAATAGAAAAATAAAAATAGGGAAGAATTTTTATTATATTAATTGCTTCACTAACCGAATTCCTTCGTTAAGAAAGGTGGTGTCATTGCGGGACGATCCTTATCTTTCTTTTATCCTCTTTCCGCCGATTCTTATATTAGGACTAGGCCACCTATATCAAAAGTTCAGTGTGCAATTTGAATGA